AATGAATTGCCTGATAAAAAGGATTACCTTGATAGGGTAAATCATAAAGATTTAATGCTTTATTCATTATCTTATATCTAATAGAATTAAACTATTTCCAAAAGCTTCAAAAACTTTTGTGCATCATACACCAAAATATAAAAAGATAAGCTAATTAAGCTATTGGGTTCATACCCCACTTATAAAGGTTATAATCCTTTTCTTTTTAATTAAAAAAATTTCTAATAATATTTTCTTTATTATATTAATTTCAGGATCTTTAATTACTATTTCCTCAAATTCTTGACTAGGAGCATGAATAGGGTTAGAAATTAATTTACTTTCATTTATTCCCTTAATAAATGAAGGTAAAAAAAATTTAATAACTTCAGAAAGTAGATTAAAATATTTTTTAACACAAGCTTTCGCTTCTTCTATTCTCCTCTTTGCAATTATTTTAATAATATTATTTTTTAATATAAATTGAATAATAAAAAATAATTTCAATGATTTATTAATTTTATCAACTTTATTATTAAAGAGAGGAGCAGCTCCTTTTCACTTTTGATTTCCAGGTGTAATAGAAGGATTAAGATGAATTAATGGATTAATCTTAATAACATGACAAAAAATTGCGCCTCTTATATTAATTTCTTATAATACAAATTATTCTTTTTTTTTTATTACAATTATCTTATCAATAATTATTGGAGCATTAGGAGGATTAAATCAAACTTCTTTACGTAAATTAATAGCATTTTCTTCAATTAATCATTTAGGATGAATATTAATAGCAATATTAAATAATGAAATATTATGAATAACTTATTTTTTACTTTATTCATTCCTTTCTATATCAATTGTATTAATATTTAATAATTTTAAATTATTTCATTTTAATCAAATTTTTAATTTTTCTATAATAAATTCTACAATTAAATTCTTTATATTTTTAAATTTACTTTCATTAGGGGGATTACCTCCTTTCTTAGGATTTTTACCTAAATGATTAGTAATTCAAAATTTAGTTGAAATTAATCAAGTATTTTTATTATTTATTTCAGTTTGTTTAACATTAATCACTTTATATTACTATTTACGAATATCTTATAGTATTTATATATTAAATTACAACAAAACTTCATGAATATTAGTTAATTCTTACAATAATAAAAATATAAACTTTATTTTAACATTAAACTTTATTTCTATTATAGGATTAGTTTTAATTTTTTTAATTTACTTAATTCTATAAAGAATTTAAGTTAAATAAACTAATAGCCTTCAAAGCTGAAAATATTTGTATTAATCTTTTAATTCTTAAACTTTAATAATTAAAAAATTATTCCTTTAGAATTGCAGTCTAATATCATTATTGAATATAAAGTTTGATTAAAAAGAATTACTCTTATATATAAATTTACAATTTATCGCCTAAACTTCAGCCATTTAATCGCGACAATGATTATTTTCTACAAATCATAAAGATATTGGAACTTTATATTTCATTTTTGGTGTCTGATCAGGAATAGTTGGAACTTCTCTAAGTATTTTAATTCGTGCTGAATTAAGTACTCCTGGTATATTCATTGGAAATGACCAAATTTATAATGTAATTGTTACAGCTCATGCATTTATTATAATTTTCTTTATAGTAATGCCTATTATAATTGGAGGATTTGGAAATTGATTAGTACCTCTAATATTAGGAGCTCCTGACATGGCTTTCCCTCGAATAAATAATATAAGTTTTTGAATACTTCCTCCTTCATTAACTCTACTACTTTCTAGTAGTATAGTAGAAAATGGATCCGGGACTGGATGAACAGTTTATCCTCCTCTTTCATCTGGAACAGCTCACGCTGGGGCTTCAGTTGATTTAACAATTTTTTCTCTTCATTTAGCAGGAATTTCTTCTATTTTAGGAGCAGTAAATTTTATTACAACAGTAATTAATATACGATCTTCTGGAATTACTCTTGATCGAATACCTTTATTTGTGTGATCTGTTGTAATTACAGCTATTCTTTTATTATTATCACTACCTGTATTAGCCGGGGCTATTACTATATTATTAACTGATCGTAATTTAAATACATCTTTCTTTGACCCTATCGGAGGAGGAGACCCTATTTTATATCAACATTTATTTTGATTCTTTGGACACCCAGAAGTTTATATTTTAATTTTACCTGGATTTGGAATAATTTCTCATATTATTACTCAAGAAAGAGGAAAAAAGGAAACATTTGGAACTTTAGGGATAATTTATGCTATATTAACAATTGGATTACTAGGATTTATTGTTTGAGCTCATCATATGTTTACTGTAGGAATAGATGTTGATACACGAGCTTATTTTACCTCAGCTACTATAATTATTGCTGTACCTACAGGAATTAAAATTTTTAGTTGATTAGCTACTCTTCATGGTACTCAACTAACTTACAGCCCAGCTCTTCTTTGATCTTTAGGATTTGTATTCTTATTTACAGTAGGGGGATTAACAGGAGTTGTATTAGCTAATTCTTCTATTGATATTGTTCTTCATGATACTTATTATGTTGTTGCTCATTTCCATTATGTATTATCAATAGGAGCAGTATTTGCTATTATAGCTGGATTTATTCACTGATACCCTTTATTAACAGGATTAACAATAAATCCTTCTTGATTAAAGGCTCAATTTACAATTATATTCATTGGAGTAAATTTAACATTTTTCCCTCAACATTTCTTAGGATTAGCAGGAATACCACGACGATACTCAGACTTCCCTGATAGTTATTTAGCCTGAAATATTATTTCATCATTAGGTAGAACAATTTCTTTATTTGCTATTATTTTCTTCATATTTATTATTTGAGAAAGTATAATCTCACAACGAACTCCTTCATTCCCAATACAATTATCATCATCAATTGAATGATATCATTCTCTTCCTCCTGCTGAACATACTTATTCAGAACTTCCATTATTATCATCTAATTTCTAATATGGCAGATTAGTGCAATGAATTTAAGCTTCATATATAAAGATTATTATCTTTTGTTAGAAAATGGCAACATGAGCAAATTTAGGGCTTCAAAATAGTTCTTCTCCTTTAATAGAACAATTAAATTTTTTCCATGATCATACAATTCTTATTTTAATTATAATTACTACATTAATTGCTTATATTATGTTTATATTATTTTTTAATAAATTTACTAATCGATATTTATTACATGGTCAAACAATTGAAATTATTTGAACAATTTTACCAGCAATTATTTTAATATTTATTGCTTTCCCATCATTACGACTTTTATATTTAATAGATGAAATTAATTCTCCTTTAATTACTTTAAAGGCTATTGGTCATCAATGATATTGAAGTTATGAATACTCAAATTTTTTAAATCTAGAATTTGATTCTTATATAATTCCAACAAATGAATTAGATATTAATGGATTCCGATTACTTGATGTTGATAATCGTATTATTTTACCAATAAATAACCAAATTCGAATTTTAGTAACTGCAACTGATGTAATTCATTCATGAACAATTCCTTCATTAGGTGTAAAAATTGATGCTACTCCTGGACGATTAAATCAATCTAATTTCTTAATAAATCAACCTGGTTTATTCTTTGGACAATGTTCTGAAATTTGTGGAGCAAACCATAGTTTTATACCTATTGTTATTGAAAGAATTCCAATAAATTATTTTATTAAATGAATTTCTTCTCAAGTAAATTCATTAGATGACTGAAAGCAAGTAATGATCTCTTAAATCATATTATAGTAAATTAGCACTTACTTCTAATGATATTCAATCTTAAAAAATTAGTTTAAACCAAAAACCTTAGTATGTCAAACTAAAAAAATTAGTATTTAATCTAATATTTTTTAATTCCTCAAATAGCCCCTATTAGTTGATTAACTTTATTTTTTGTTTTTTCTATTACATTAGTAATTTTTAATATTAAAAATTATTACTGTTTTTTTTATAGTTCAAATAAATTATCCCAAAATCTTAATATTAAGCAACACAAAATAAATTGAAAATGATAACTAACTTATTTTCTGTATTTGACCCTTCAACAACAATTTTCAATTTGTCATTAAATTGATTAAGTACATTTTTAGGCCTTTTAATTATTCCTTCATCATATTGATTAATACCTAATCGATTCCAAATTATTTGAAATAACATCTTATTAACTCTTCATAAGGAATTCAAGACTTTATTAGGACCTAATGGTCATAATGGAAGTACTTTAATATTTATTTCATTATTTTCTTTAATTATATTTAATAATTTTTTAGGTTTATTCCCTTATATTTTTACAAGTACTAGTCATTTAACTTTAACTTTAACATTAGCTTTCCCTTTATGATTAAGTTTCATAATTTATGGTTGAATTTGCCATACACAACATATATTTGCTCATTTAGTACCTCAAGGGACTCCTCCTGTTTTAATACCTTTTATGGTTTGTATTGAAACTATTAGTAATGTAATTCGACCTGGAACTTTAGCTGTTCGGTTAACTGCTAATATAATTGCTGGACATTTACTAATAACTTTATTAGGAAATACAGGACCTATATCAACTTCTTACATTATTTTATCTTTAATTTTAACTACTCAAATTGCTCTACTAGTATTAGAATCAGCTGTTGCAATTATTCAATCTTATGTATTTGCTGTTTTAAGAACTCTTTACTCTAGTGAAGTAAATTAATTTATGTCAACACATGCAAATCACCCCTTTCACTTAGTAGATTATAGACCATGACCTTTGACAGGAGCTATTGGAGCAATAACATCTGTTACAGGACTTGTTCAATGGTTCCATCAATATGATATTTCTTTATTTTTATTAGGAAATATTATTACTATATTAACAATATATCAATGATGACGAGATATTTCTCGAGAAGGAACATTTCAAGGTCTTCATACTTTACCTGTTACTTTAGGATTACGATGAGGAATAATTTTATTTATTATTTCTGAAGTATTCTTTTTTATTTCATTTTTCTGAGCTTTTTTCCATAGTAGTTTATCCCCAACAATTGAATTAGGAATAATTTGACCTCCTGTTGGAATTGTAGCTTTTAATCCCTTCCAAATTCCTCTATTAAATACAGCTATTTTATTAGCTTCTGGAGTAACAGTTACATGAGCTCATCATAGTCTAATAGAAAATAACCACACACAAACTATTCAAAGTTTATTTTTTACTGTTCTTTTAGGGATTTATTTTTCTATTCTTCAAGCATATGAATATATTGAAGCTTCTTTTACTATTGCTGATAGTGTTTATGGGTCTACATTTTTTGTAGCAACAGGATTCCACGGACTTCATGTATTAATTGGAACATCATTTTTATTAGTATGTTTTTTTCGACATATTAACTATCATTTCTCAAAAAATCACCATTTTGGATTTGAAGCTGCAGCTTGATATTGACATTTTGTTGATGTAGTTTGATTATTCTTGTATATTTCTATTTATTGATGAGGTAGATAATATTTATAAAGTATATAATTGTATATGTGACTTCCAATCACAAGGACTAAAAAATTTTAGTATAAATAATTATTATATTATTATATATAAGATGTATTATTTTTATTATTACTATTATTGTAATAATACTAGCAACTTTTTTATCAAAAAAAACAATTACTGATCGAGAAAAATCTTCTCCTTTTGAATGTGGATTTGATCCAATAAATTATTCTCGACTTCCATTTTCTCTTCGATTTTTTTTAATTGCCATTATTTTTTTAATTTTCGATGTAGAAATTGCTTTAATTCTACCTATAATTTTAATTATTAAATCTTCAAATTTAATTAATTGATCAATTACTAGCTTATTCTTTATTTTTATTTTATTAGCAGGACTTTACCATGAATGAAACCAAGGGGCCTTAGAATGAAACAATTAATTATTTTAAATATGAAGCGATTTATTGCAATTAGTTTCGGCCTAATCTTAGGTGAAATTTCACCCATATTTTAATTTAGGATAATAGTTAACTATAACATTTAATTTGCATTTAAAAAGTATTGAATTTATTCAATTTATCTTTTAATTGAAACCAAAAAGAGGTATATCACTGTTAATGATATCATTGAATAATTATAATATTCCAATTAAGAAATATAAATGGAATTAAACCATTAAAGATAAAAGTTAGCAGCTTTTTCTTGATCACCATATTTCTAATTTATATAGTTTAATTAAAAACATTACATTTTCACTGTAAAAATAAAAATTTATTTTTTATAAATATTTAAAAATTATGATAATTTCCCTAACATCTTCAGTGTCATGCTCTAAATATAAGCTATTTAAATAATATCTATTTAATTTAAAAATAATATTATTGCTACTAAAATAATTACTCATAATATATAACTTAATAAATAAATTTTTAAATTATTATTTTGAAATTCTTGAACATATAATGAATAATTTTTTAATTGATTATATAATATCTGACCCCCAAAATATTCACTTCAACCTTGATCAAATCTCTTATAAGATTGTATCCCTAAAATTAATGGTCATTTAACAACTCCTAATGTAGAAACAACAGGTATAAATCATATACTTCCAGAAAAAAAACTAAAATTATAATATTGTAATGACTTATTAAAAAAAAAGATACTTACATTACTAATTAAATAACCTATTACACCCCCTAAAATACACACAAATAATGTTAATATCTTTAAATAATAAGGTAAACAAATTATTCTTGGGTTAAAAAATATTAATCAACTTAATATACTCCCTCCAATAATTGCTATAATTATTAAACTAAAAATTCTAAAAGATATTGTTCACCCCTTATCATTTAATATGTTTAAAGAAGTTCTATTAAAATCTCCAGTTATTGAATAATATACCAATCGAAAGGAATAACATACTGTCAAGCCAGTAGAAAAAAAAAAAAGAAAAAAAGAAAAGAAGTTCATATAAGACAACATAACTGTTTCTAAAATCAAATCCTTTGAGTAAAACCCTGCTAAAAAAGGTATTCCACATAAAGCTAAATTAGCAATATTAAAACAACTACATGTTAAAGGTATTCTTATTCTTAATCTTCCTATAAATCGAATATCTTGAGCATTCTTTACATTATGAATAATAACTCCAGCACATATGAATAATAAAGCCTTAAATAAAGCATGAGTTAATAAATGGAAAAATGCTAACTTATAAAATCCTATAGATAAAATTCTTATTATTAACCCTAACTGACTTAGAGTAGATAAGGCAATAATCTTTTTTAAATCAAACTCAAAATTTGCCCCTAACCCAGCTATAAATATTGTTAATCCAGACACTAATAATAAAAATTGCCCTAAAGAAGAATTAGCTAATAAAATATTAAATCGAATTAATAGATAAACCCCAGCTGTTACTAGTGTTGAAGAATGAACTAAAGCAGAAACTGGAGTAGGAGCAGCCATAGCGGCAGGTAATCAAGAAGAAAATGGGATTTGAGCTCTTTTTGTTATTGCTGCTAACATTACTAATCTACCAATAACTATTATTTCAAAATTGTTACTTATTATTTCTAAATAAAAAATATAATTTCATCTTCCATAATTTAATATTCAAGCAATAGCTAATAATAATGCAACATCCCCAATTCGATTTGATAAAGCTGTTAATATACCAGCATTATAAGACTTTACATTTTGAAAATAAATTACTAAACAATAGGATACTAATCCTAATCCATCCCAACCTAATAAAATTCTAATTAAATTTGGGCTAATAATTAATATTATTATAGAAAACACAAAAGCCAATACTAATAAAATGAAACGATTAATATTAAAATCTTCTCCTATATACTGATTTCTATAAAAAATAACTAAAGAAGAAATTAATAAAACAAAAGATATAAATATTAAACTTATTCAATCAAATAAAAAAGTTATTACAATTGATATTGAATGTAATGAAACAATTTCCCATTCAATAAAGTAAACTAAATCATTTAATAAAAATTTTAATCTTATAATAAATAAAGAGATTCTAATAAAAACTAAAGTATAAAAACTATTTTTACAATAATTAACTAAGTAATTCACGATCTAAAATGAAAAATTTCATATCATTGACACCACAAATCAATATTTTTTTTAAACTATTTAAATTTAAATTCATAATATACATAAATTACTCTTTATAATTAATAAATTTAAAGGTAATCAATGTATTATTAACAATAAATATTCTCGAATTGATCCTACTGAAAAAAAATTAACACCTGAATAAATCTTTCCATGTTGACTATAAGCAAATAAATATAAGGTATAAGCAGCACTAAAAAAAGATAAAAAGGCTAATCTAATTATTGTTAATCATGATCATCTAACAATTCTATTTATTAAAGAAATTTCTCCTAATAAATTTAACGTAGGAGGAGCTGCTATATTCCCAGAACATAACAAGAATCATCATAATGATAAACTAGGTATAAAATTTAATATTCCCTTATTAATTAATAAACTTCGTCTTCCTATCCGTTCATAAGAAATATTAGCTAAACAGAATAGCCCTGATGAACATAACCCATGAGCAATTATTAAAGTATAAGACCCATTTAATCCTCAATAAGTTATTGTTATTAACCCTCTTAATACAATACCCATGTGTGCAACTGAAGAATACGCAATTAAGGACTTTAAGTCTATTTGTCATAAACAAATTAAACTTACCAATACTCCACCAATTAAACTGATTCTAATTCAAATATGATTAAATTTTATACCTGTAATTTGTAAAATACTAAAAACTCGTAATAAACCATACCCCCCTAATTTTAATAAAACTCCAGCTAAAATTATTGACCCAGAAACAGGAGCTTCTACATGAGCCTTAGGTAATCATAAATGAACTAAAAATATTGGTATTTTTACTAAAAAAGCAAATACTATACATAAATATAAAAATTCTAATTCAAATAAATTTCTATAACTTAATATTACAAAATTTATTGTATTAAGTTGATCCTTGATATAAAAAATACCAATTAATAAAGGTAAAGAAGCTAATAACGTATAAAATAATAAGTAAATACCCGCTTGTAATCGTTCAGGTTGATACCCTCACCCTAAAATTAAAAATAAAGTTGGAATTAAACTTCTTTCAAAAAATAAATAAAATATAAATATACTTATAGAACTAAAAGTAAATATTAATATTAATAATAAAAAAACAATTATAAATAAAAATAAATTTAAATAATTATTATGACGAACAACACCTTCTCTTGCTATTAATATTAAAGCACAAATTCAAAATCTTAATAAAATTAATCCATAAGAAATTATATCTAACCCAAAATAATAAGAAATATCAGAAAAATAATAACTTGAACTAACCTTTATTATAAATAAACCAGTACATAAAAAAATTAAATTCTGAACCATTCAATAAATATTTTTCTTAAAAACAAGAAAAAATATAAATAAAATTATAAAAATAAATTTTAACATTGTAAAATTGAAAAACTTTGAAAATAATCATTACCATGAGTCCGAATTATAGATACTAAAATAGATAAACCTAAAACTCCTTCACAAACACAAAATGTTAAAAAGAATATACTAAAATATCTTTCATAATTTATAAAATTTAAATATAAAAATAATAATATAAATAATATTAATACTATAAATTCTAAACTTAATAATGTACATAATAAATGCTTTCGTCTAGAAATAAACACAATACAACCAAACATAAATATAATAATTAATAAATAATATATATATAAATTTATCATTAGTTTTAATAGTTTAAAAAAAACATTAGTCTTGTAAACTGAAAATAAAAATTATTTTTTTTAAAACTTCAAGAAAAAAGATACTTCTTTTTCATTAACTCCCAAAGTTAATATTTTATTATAAACTATTTCTTGATATCATAATATTCATTATCTTATTATCTTTTATTACTAGTTTTATTTTTATACAAATAAAACACCCATTAGCAATAGGATTAATATTATTAATTCAAACATTTTTAACTGCTTTATTTACTGGAATATATATAAAAACTTTTTGATTTTCATATGTCTTATTCTTAATTTTTATAGGAGGAATATTAGTTTTATTTATTTATGTTACATCACTTTCATCAAATGAAATATTTTCACTATCTTTAAAACTTACATTTCTAGCAACTATATTTATAGGAATTTTTACATTATATTCATTTTTTATAGATAAATCACTAATTGAAATATTTATCCATAATAACGAAATAAATTCTTTATCTATTATAAATTCATTTATTAATGAAGATACTCTATCATTAAATAAAATATATAATTTTCCAACTAATTTAATTACTTTATTACTAATTAATTATTTATTTTTAACTTTACTAGTAACAGTAAAAATTACAAAAAAAAATTATGGGCCTTTACGACCTATAAATTAATATTAATGAATAAATCATTACGAAAAACTCACCCTTTAATTAGAATTGCCAATAATGCCTTAGTAGATCTTCCTGCACCTTCAAATATTTCTGCTTGATGAAATTTTGGGTCACTTCTTGGATTATGTTTAGTTATTCAAATTTTAACTGGATTATTTTTAGCTATACATTATACTGCTGATATTGAAACAGCTTTTAATAGTGTAAATCACATTTATCGTGATGTTAATAATGGATGATTCTTACGAATTTGCCATGCTAACGGAGCTTCTTTTTTCTTTGCTTGCTTATTTATTCATGTAGGACGAGGAGTATATTATAGTTCTTATTTATATGTCCCTACATGAATAATTGGGGTTCTTATTTTATTTGCTGTAATAGCAACTGGATTCTTAGGGTATGTATTACCTTGGGGACAAATATCTTTTTGAGGAGCAACAGTAATTACTAATTTACTATCAGCTATTCCTTATTTAGGAACAGATCTAGTCCAATGAATTTGAGGGGGATTTGCAGTAGATAACGCAACTCTTACTCGATTTTTTACTTTCCATTTTATTTTACCTTTTATTGTATTAGCAATAGTAATAATTCATTTATTATTTCTTCATCAAACAGGTTCAAATAACCCTTTAGGGTTAAATTCAAATGTAGATAAAATTCCTTTCCACCCTTACTTTATTTATAAGGATATTGTTGGATTTATTATTTTCATTTGAATTTTAATTGGATTTATTTGAAAATTTAATTATTTACTAATAGACCCAGAAAATTTTATTCCTGCTAACCCATTAGTAACACCAGTTCATATTCAACCTGAATGATATTTTTTATTTGCTTATGCTATTTTACGGTCAATTCCTAATAAGCTAGGAGGAGTAATTGCATTAGTTTTATCTATTGCTATTTTAATAATTCTTCCTTTTACTCATATTAGTAAATTCCGAGGATTACAATTCTATCCATTAAATCAAATTTTATTCTGAAATATAGTAATTGTAGCTTCTTTATTAACTTGAATTGGAGCTCGCCCAGTAGAAGACCCTTATATTATTACAGGTCAAATTTTAACTGTTTTATATTTTTCTTATTTTTTAATTAACCCTCTATTATCAAAGTATTGAGATAAATTATTAAATTAATTAATAAGCTTTTATAGCATATGTCTTGAAAACATAAGAAAGAAGTAAAGTCTTCTATTAATTTATATTATACTAAAAATTATTCATTAAAATAATAAAGATAAAATAAAAATCTTAACTCCAATAAAAAAAAATAAATAATTTAAAGATATTGGTAAAAAACTTTTTCAAGCTAAATATATTAACTTATCATATCGAAATCGAGGTAATGTCCCACGAACTCAAATAAATATAAAAGAAATAATTGATAACTTTAAAAAAAATATTAAACTATAAATATCACTTCCTAAAAAAATTACTCTAAATAACATACTTATAAATAAAATTCTTGAATATTCAGCTAAAAAAATCAATGCAAATCCCCCTCTTCTATATTCAACATTAAATCCAGAAACTAATTCAGATTCTCCTTCAGCAAAATCAAAAGGAGTCCGATTAGTTTCAGCTAAACAAGAAGCGAATCATACTAAAGCTAAAGGAAAACAAAATACAATAAATCATATATATTTTTGATATATAAAAAAATTTAAAAAATTATAATTACCAATCAAAAAAATAAATCTTAATAAAATTAAAGCTAAACTAACTTCATAAGAAATAGTTTGAGCAACAGCTCGTAACCCCCCTAATAATGCATAATTAGAATTTGAAGATCACCCTGCAACTATAACAGTATAAACCCCTAAACTAGTAATACATAAAAAAAATAAAACTCCTAAATTAAAAGAATACAATTTAATTAAATAGGGAATACATATTCAAATTAATAAAGATAAAAATAAAGAAAAAATAGGAGAAAAATAATAAAAAATATAATTTGATAATAAAGGATAAGTTTGTTCCTTAGTAAATAACTTTACAGCATCTCTAAAAGGTTGTAACAACCCTATAAAACCAACCTTATTTGGCCCCTTTCGAATTTGAATATAACCTAAAACCTTTCGTTCTAATAAAGTTAAAAAAGCTACACCAACTATTACACAAATTACTAACAATAATCTTCCAATTAAAGATAATAAATAATCTATAAAATACAATACTATTTATAATTAATTAAATTATATAAATAAATTCTAAATTTATTGCACTAATCTGCCAAAATAGTTAATTAATATTAATATTATTCATAAATCTAAAATCTATATTTTTTATATTAGGTCCTTTCGTACTATAATATAATAATTTTATTAAGGATAGAAACCAACCTGGCTTACGCCGGTTTGAACTCAGATCATGTAAGAATTCAAAGGTCGAACAGACCTAAACTTTAAACTTCTACACCTAAAAATAACTCTTAATCCAACATCGAGGTCGCAATCTTTTTTGTCGATATGAACTCTAAAAAAAAATTACGCTGTTATCCCTAAGGTAACTTAATTTTTTAATCAATAAAACTGGATCAAATATTCATATATTAATGTAAAAATATAATAAAAGTTATTTAAATTTTAATACCACCCCAGTAAAATTTTTAATTAAAATATAAATTTAAATATTCTTTTTAATTTATAATTAACAAAAATAAAGATCTATAGGGTCTTCTCGTCCTTTAATTTTATTTTAACTTTTTAATTAAAAAATAAAATTCTACTTAAATTTAAAAAAGACAGTATATATCTCATTCAACCATTCATACAAGCCTTCAATTAAAAGACTACTGATTATGCTACCTTCGCACAGTCAAAATACTGCGGCCCTTTAATAATTATCAGTGGGCAGGTTAGACTTTAAATTAAATTCAAAAAGACATGTTTTTGATAAACAGGTGAATATATAATTTGCCGAATTCCTTATTTAAACCTTTCATTTTAAATAATTCATATAAATTTATATACTAATTTTATCATAATTAATAAATTTTTATAATTAAAATTTACATTTTAATAAAAAATTTAATTTAAAAATAAATAATAAAAAATTTAAAATAAATTATAACAAATTTATTAATGATAACTATTTTTAAGCTTACATTTATTAAAATATTTTATTAAAAATTTAAATATTTATTTTAAAGCTAATCCCTTAAAATATTAATTTTATAAAGTAAAAATTTTATTTAATTAAAACTTTTAATTTATAAATCTAAATTAAATTTATTTCTTAAAAAACTAGATATATTTTAAAACGATTAACATTTCATTTCTAATTATATATTTAAAATAATTATTCCACAGTAACTTTTATATATAATTAAATCTTTAAAATTCGAGAAAAATTAATATAATAATTAATTAATTAATAAACCCTGATACACAAGGTACAATAAATTAAATTTTCTTTTAAAATAAAAATTTTTCAAATTATTTCAATTTTCTTTTACAATACAAATACACTATAATAAAAATTATTTTATCTTTAAAAAATACTAAAACTAAAATTTTTAAAATTATTTTTATTAAATAATAAATAAATAAAATTAATAAATAAAATTTAATCAATTTAAATTGATTTGCACAAATTTCTTTTCAATGTAAATGAAATACTTTACTAATTAAGCTTTAAATTGTCTTTCTAGATACACTTTCCAGTACATCTACTATGTTACAACTTATCTTATTTTAAAAATAAGAACGATGGGCGATATGTACATGTTTTAGAGCTAAAATCATATAAATAATCTATTTTATATTACTATTAAATCCACTTTCAAATTTTTATTTCAAAAAATTATCCATTTAAATAAATTTATTGTAATCCATCTCTACTTAAACATAAACTGCACCTTGACCTGACATTTTATTTAATTAAATTTTAAGAAAATTTTAATCTTATAACATATTCTGATGACGGCGATATACAAATTAAACAAATTTAAGTAAGGTTCAATGTGGATTATCAATTACAGGACAGATTCCTCTAAATAGACTAAAACACCGCCAAATTTTTTAAATTTTAAGAATATAACTAATACTACTTTAGTATTTTTATTATTTATTTTCAATAATAGGGTATCTAATCCTAGTTTATTATAAAAAGTTTATAGCTTAAATAATTTTTTTCTAATAATATTAAATAAATTTAAAAATTTCACCTAATAAATTTTTATTTATATTAATAAATAATTTAATAATTTAACTAATACTAAAAATTTTTATTTGCATTATTTGTATAACCGCGGTAGCTGGCACAAATTTTACCAATACTATATATTATTACTAATACAAAATTTCTTTTTTTATTAATATTAATTACTGCGAATAAATTAAACTATCTTATTTTTTAAAAATAAAACAAATTCACACAAAAATTTACATGTAAAATAAAATAATAATAAAAATATTAACCAAAATAAAATAATATATTAATTATACTTATTTTTTAAAATAACCTACTAAATTATTTCACAATATTATTTAATATATATATATATATAATATAAAGTTTTAATATATATATATATAATTATATTTAATTAATTAACTAGGTTAATTAATTAATAATTTATATAAATCTATCCTATATATTAATAAATTTATTATATATTTATTTGCTTTTTTTTTTTACTTCTTATAGGACCCTTAGGCCTATAAATACTTCACTGTATTTTATGTATAACCATAATAAAGCTTATTAAATTTATATATATATATATATTAAATATAAATAATTTATATAATAATAAATATCTATATATATAAATATTTAACTTATATATAAACATTTATATTAATATATATTTATTATAAATTTAATTAAATTTTATCAATCCTGGACCA